CCGGTCTGTCTGTCCCCAATAATTAATTCTCGCTGACCACGTCCTATAGGGATCATCGCATCAATAGCAATAAGCCCCGTTTGCATCGGCTCATATACGGAACGTCTCGAGATAATACCTGGGGCGGGAGATTCAATTAACCGAGATTCAGAAGCTGAAATCTCACCTCTACCATCAATAGGTTTAGCCAAAGCATTTATAACACGACCCAAATAAGCTTCGCTCACGGGTATCTGAGCAATTCTTCCTGTTGCTTTTACAGAACTTCCCTCTTGTATCATCAAACCGTCACCCATTAACACAACACCAACATTATTTGATTCCAAATTAAGAGCAATGCCTATTGTACCCTCTTCAAATTCTACTAATTCACCTGCCATTACTTCATCAAGACCATGAATACGAGCAATGCCATCGCCCACTTGAAGTACGGTGCCGGTATTCACAATCGTTACTTCTCTATTATATTGCTCAATACGTTCACGGATAATATTACTAATTTCGTCGGCTCGAAGGGTTGCCATGAGTCTTGCTTAATTCTTTTTCAGAAGCAAAGAAGGGAAAAATCCATAAATAATGCCTACAGTAGAAGGACTAATCAGTTATTTCTTTCATCGCCCCAAACATACCAATATTAGCACTGATGGTGCGTAAATGTAACTCGTTGTTCAAACAACTATTCAGAGTTCCTAGAGCTCCCTGTAAGGCTTGTTGGAAAACGCGTTGTCGGACTTGATTAATCGCTCTTTTTTGTTCAAACTGGATGGTTTCATTTTTGTAATTTTCTAATCGTTCCAAATTCTGATAAGTTGAATTAATCAAATTCAATTTTTCTCGTTCTATCTCAGAGTATCCATTCACTCGAAACTCATCTGCTTCCGTTTTCACTTTCCGTAAGCGGGCCCTGGCTTTTTCCAGCTTTTCAATGGCCCCCCCGCGTAGCTCTTCTGAATTTCGAATAGTACTCAAGATTCTCTGTTTTCGATTATCTAATAAATCACTTAATGAAAGTAGATTATCTTCCCATTCATTTCCAAAATTCTATGATCTCTTCCCGAACCAAACATGAATCTTTTGATTCATTTGGCTCTCACACTCAGTTACTTATTTATGGGTCATTCCCATATCTCTTTTTTATTTATGTAATGAGCTTATCCTCTCTTCTCTGTTCGGATTCCAAAATATAGAAACTGATCGTTGATCCAAGACCAGAGTATTCGGAGGACTCTTCCGGCCAGACAAAAAATCTGTAATTATCGGCAAAGTTGTTTCTTTTTTTTTTATTGCTTTTTTTTGAATTTTTTTTTTCTTCAAATCCAAAAAATTCTGATTACTTTATACATAGGTCGTCGATTCCGCATTGGATAAAAAAGGACGGGATGCCCATTTTTCCAGTAAAAGGTTCAAATCTTTTTATCAATATGAGTGTTCTATATCGGATAAATTGCAACTATTTATTTTGAAACCATCTCCATACTAAATACTAACATAGTGGTAGAAAGAGTACCAATGTTGCGCCTGGACTTCAAACAATTTAGCTTTAACCATATTAAGGGTCCCATATTATTGGTTGATAGAGAATCAAAGTTTATTTACCAATGAATCACGAAATGCTATGGTTCGTACATATGATTTCTTAATTTATTCAGAAGTAATTCGCGAGATCGTGCACCTTTGTTTCCTAGTTATAAAGAAGGAAGTACAGCTGGTTGGATCCAGCCTATTCTTGAAATAAACAACTCGCACACACTCCCTTTCCAAAAAAAATTAACACACCAAGGACTACGCTTAGATTTATTGGATTTGTTGCTAAAATATCGGTATTAAACCCGAAACTCCCAGCGGATGACCAGTGACCCAAGGAAACGAAAGAATCGGTTACATTTTTCATATGATCTCCTCTTATAGATAGGACTAACAAAATGGAACAGAGTTCTTTTTGCATTACTTCGCCCTTTTTGATTTGATTTCTTTTTTTAGTAATTTCCTTATTTTATTTCTCAATATATTTAATATTTAATTATTTTTGAAATTCTTATTTCTATAGTCAATTTTCTTATTTCAGTTGCAACGCTTCCTAAAAATCAAAGGGGTTTCCATTGGACTGAAAACGGGAAGGAAGAAAGCGAGTGGATCCACTAATTCCTGATCCTCAAATTAGTCCTTCCCACAGGGTATTGTCTCAACGAATAAGTAAAAGTTATTGTAGGAGTGAAATCTTGATATAATTCGAAAAAGCAAATGGCAAGTCCAAGGTAATAAAATCAGACAAAAAAGACTTTCACATTTCTAGGATTAAACAAAGGGATTCGCAAATAAAAGTGCTAATGCCACGACTAGTCCATAAATTGTTAAAGCTTCCATAAAAGCCAGACTAAGCAATAAAGTACCTCGTATTTTACCCTCTGCCTCTGGTTGTCTCGCGATACCTTCTACGGCTTGGCCCGCAGCAGTACCTTGACCAACTCCAGGTCCAATAGAAGCCAGCCCTACGGCCAAT